CTTGTGAAGAGACCCCCACAAAAATAAGTCTTGGACAATTTCTTTGTGAAAATGTCTGTATAGCCAAAAATGGACCACACTTAAAGGCGGGTCAAGTTCTAATTGTTCAAGTTGACTCTGTAGTAATAAGAGCAGCAAAGCCCTATTTGGCCACCCCAGGAGCAACAGTTCATGGCCATTATGGGGAAATCATTTATGAAGGAGATACAGTAGTTACATTTATATATGAAAAATCGAGGTCGGGTGATATAACGCAAGGCCTTCCAAAGGTGGAACAAGTCTTAGAAGTTCGTTCGCTTGAGTCAATATCGATGAATCTGGAAAGGAGGATTGGTACTTGGAATGAGCGTATAACAGGACTTCTTGGATTTCCGTGGGGATTCCTGATTGGCGCTGAGCTAACTATAGCGCAAAGTCGTATCTCTTTGGTTAATAAGATCCAAAAGGTTTATCGATCCCAAGGGGTACAGATCCATAATAGGCATATAGAAATTATTGTACGTCAAATAACATCAAAAGTCTTGGTTTCAGAAGATGGAATGTCTAATGTTTTTTTACCGGGCGAGCTGGTTGGATTGTTGCGAGCGGAACGGACCGGGCGTGCTTTGGAAGAGGCGATCTCTTACCGAGCCGTCTTGTTGGGAATAACGAGAGCTTCTTTGAATACTCAAAGTTTTATATCCGAAGCGAGTTTTCAAGAAACTGCTCGGGTTTTAGCAAAAGCGGCTCTCCGGGGCCGTATCGATTGGTTGAAAGGCCTAAAAGAAAACGTGGTTTTGGGGGGAATGATACCTGTTGGGACCGGATTCAAAGGATTAGTACACCGTTCAAGGCAACATAAGAACATTCCTTTGAACAACAAAAAGAAGAATCGATTCGAGGATGAAATGAACGATATTTTGTTTTACCACAGAGAATTATTTAATTCTTGTGTTTAAACAAAATTTCAATGATACACCAAAACTCTAGTTTAGCTAATTTAAGAACGGCTTCCTCCGATTTATCTGTTCTGCATTTCCTATGGGTATTTTCTTTTTTTTTCTTAAATAAAGAATAGAAAGGAATTAATGGTTTGAATTGTGTATCAATATCAATGGCCAATTCGCCGCCGAAGAGAAGGTTCCGTCGGAACAATTATTTATTTCGGGATACCTCATCTCTTAAAAAAAAAGAGAAAGTGTGAGTAGAAATGACAAGAAGATATTGGAACATCAATTTGGAAGAGATGATGGAAGCGGGAGTTCATTTTGGCCATGGTACTAGGAAATGGAATCCTAGAATGTCACCCTATATCTCTGCAAAGCGTAAAGGTATTCATATTACAAATCTTACTAGAACTGCTCGTTTTTTATCAGAAGCTTGTGATTTACTTTTTGATTCAGCAAGTAAAGGAAAACAATTTTTAATTGTTGGTACAAAAAATAAAGCAGCCGATTTAGTCGCATGGGCTGCAATAAGGGCTCGGTGTCATTATGTTAATAAAAAATGGCTTGGGGGTATGTTAACGAATTGGTCCACCACAGAAACGAGACTTCATAAGTTCAGAGACTTGAGAATGGAACAAAAGGCGGGAAGACTGGCCAGTCTTCCGAAGAGAGATGCAGCCATGTTGAAGAGACAATTATCTCATTTGCAAACATATCTGGGTGGGATTAAATATATGACAGGGTTACCGGATATTGTAATCATCGTTGATCAGCAAGAAGAATATACAGCCCTTCGAGAATGTATTACTTTGGGAATTCCAACGATTTGTTTAATCGATACAAATTGTGACCCCGATCTTGCAGATATTTCGATTCCGGCGAACGATGACGCTATAGCTTCAATCCGCTTAATTCTCACCAAATTAGTAGTCGCAATTTGTGAAGGTCGTTCTAGCTATATCAGAAATCCTTGATTCATAATAAAAGCATGACTTTAGTGAACTCTCTAATTGAATTCGAATTAAATAGAGTAGATTCGATTAGGATTCCTGAATATCAAAAAGGATATAAAAATAACTGGGGATATGGTGTGATTAGTTGGTATTATATACGATTGAAGTAGACAAGTCGAGAAAGCAATGATTGAATCAAAATAATATTTTTTTAAGGTTATATTTTTGTCAGAGGACAATATGAATGTTCTATCATGTTCAATCAATACACTAAAGGGATTCTATGATATATCCGGTGTAGAAGTCGGCCAACATTTCTATTGGCAAATAGGTGGTTTCCAAGTCCACGGCCAAGTACTTATTACTTCTTGGGTTGTAATTGCTATCTTATTAAGCTCAGCCGCCATAGCTGTTCAGAATCCACAAACCATTCCGACTGGCGGTCAGAATTTCTTTGAATATGTCCTTGAATTCATTCGAGACGTGAGCAAAACTCAGATTGGAGAAGAATATCGTCCTTGGGTTCCCTTTATTGGAACTATGTTTCTATTTATTTTTGTTTCTAATTGGTCAGGGGCTCTTTTACCTTGGAAAATAATACAGTTACCTCATGGGGAGTTAGCCGCACCTACGAATGATATAAATACGACCGTAGCTTTAGCTTTACTCACGTCAGTAGCCTATTTCTATGCAGGTCTTGCAAAAAAAGGGTTGGGTTATTTTAGTAAATACATTCAACCAACTCCAATTCTTTTACCCATTAACATCTTAGAAGATTTCACAAAACCCCTATCCCTTAGTTTTCGACTTTTCGGAAATATATTAGCCGATGAATTAGTCGTTGTTGTTCTTGTTTCTTTAGTACCTTTAGTAGTTCCTATACCTGTCATGTTTCTTGGATTATTTACAAGTGGTATTCAGGCTCTTATTTTTGCAACGTTAGCCGCAGCTTATATAGGCGAGTCCATGGAGGGTCATCATTAATTCAGTTTCGAAAGAGTCTTTTTTCTTAGAAAAAGTCAATATATGTTTCAAGAGAATTTACTTAGGGAACATACAAGTATGTTGTTTTAGTAATAGAAAGTAATAAATAGCAAGGGGGCGGGGAGTGGTTAGTATAGAAAGGCCGAACTAGGTATCTGGAATCGAATGACTAAAAGATTCTAGAATCCAATCCAATAAAATTTAAGGCAGAATAATGGGTTTACGTTATGGAAGAAAGACATGTATATTGGATATTAGATATTGACTAGTTATATATGAACTAATATTAAGCCCTACTTTAATTATTATTATTAATTAATATTAATTTAATAGAGAAGTCTTTTTTTTATGTTTTTTGTTTATTTTCTTTATGAGAATGAATAAAAAAAAAAAAAGGGGTCGAAGAATTCAAAGAATGGTTAGAAAGAAGGAAGTGATAAACTCAAGTTGTATAGATTCAGGAAAAACTCAACAAATAGGAACTAAAACGGATAAAGCCTTTCTGATCATTTGATGGAATATTATTCAATTCGGAGTTCTTACTGACTTCGACTGGCTGAATCTTAGTTGATGGAATAATTAAGTCATAATTTATTCGTTGATTGTATCATTAACCATTTCTTTTTTTTGTGCGAGGAACTTATCATGAATCCAATTATTTCTGCCGCTTCCGTTATTGCTGCTGGATTGGCTGTAGGGCTTGCTTCTATTGGACCGGGAGTTGGTCAAGGCACTGCTGCAGGCCAAGCTGTAGAAGGTATTGCTAGACAGCCCGAAGCAGAGGGTAAAATACGAGGTACTTTATTGCTTAGTTTGGCTTTTATGGAAGCTTTAACAATTTATGGGTTGGTTGTAGCATTAGCTCTTTTATTTGCGAATCCTTTCGTTTAATCCTAATACGAAAAAATACATACGTATTTTTTCTTTGGACTTGACGCTTGTCTGCTTGCCTTTTCGCATTATACCAAGATTACGCTCCTACAATTACTTATTCGGTGAGAAAAACGGGGGGGGGGAGGGCTGATTTGAGGATGAGGAATTAGTGTTACCGACTCGCTTTCTTCCTTCCCCTTCTTAGTCCAACGAAAGCTCTTTAGGAAATAGACGAGGTATTTCGCAATTTACACGAAAACCCCGTACCTAATTCTATTCGAATAAGTCTTATTCTTATTGGAAATCTCAATTGAAAAAAAAAAAATACATTGTGAAATGGAATATATTTTCAATCTATTTTCGATTTATAAATAGGAAATAGGTCAAGTAATACAACCAAAATTTTGTTCTTTTAGTCTATCTATAAGAGGAGATCCTATGAAAAATGTAACCGATTCTTTCGTTTCCTTGGGTCACTGGCCATCTGCCGGGAGTTTCGGATTGAATACCGATATTTTAGCAACAAATCCAATAAATCTAAGTGTAGTGATTGGTGTATTGATCTTTTTTGGAAAGGGGGTGTGTGCGAGTTGTTTATTTCAAGAATAGACTGGATTCAACCAGCTGCACCGCTTTTCGGTATAACTAGTAAAGAAAGGTGCATGATCTCGCGAATTACTTCTGAATAAATGAATAAATTATAGAATCATATGGAAGAACTATAGCATTTCGTGATTCGTTGGTAAATATACTTTGATTCTCTAGCACCCAACAATGTGGAACTATTAACATGGTTAAAGCTAAACCGTTTGAAGTTCACCCACAGCAGGGTACTCTTTCTACCACTATGTTAATACGGAAACGGTTTTCCATTTACAAGGAATAGTTATAAATTTATCGATATATAACACTCATATCGATAAAAAGATTTGACACTTTTATTGGTATTGGGAAAAGGTTCATCCTTTTTTCTTTTTTTTATTACATTTTTGTTTAAATAAATGCCAAATGCTGAGATGATGACCTATTTATCAATATAAAATAATAAATTTATTTTTGATTTGAAAAAAAAACAACTTTGCTGACAATTACATATTTTTTGTTTGGTCAGAAGAGTCCTCCAAATATTCTATTCTGGCCTTGGATTATTGATTCATTTCCAATTGTGTTCGAATATGAACAAAGAGTAGAGGATAGGCTCATTACATCATTACATTCAAAAAAGATATGGCAATTAACCATAAAAAATTGAAGTAATTGAGCG